CGAGAAGTAGAAAGAATTACAATTCCGATCCCGCCTAAAATTCTAGGAATTCGTTGATAGTTAGAATAGATTCGTAGACCAGGACGACTGATCCGTTTTAAATTTAAAATATTTCTATAAGGCCTTTTCCTATTCCTTCTATGTCGTAGGGTTAAAACCAAAAAATCCTTTTTGTTTTCTTGATGTTTTCTCACGTTTTCGATAAAACCTTCTCGTAAAAGTATTTTAACAATATTTTCAGTGATATTAGTAGATGCTATTCGAACCACTCTTTTTTTATCCATATCAGCATTTCGTATAGAGGTTATTATGTCAGCAATAGTATCCTTACCCATGATGAATTAAAATTCTTGGTGCTCCCAAATTTTGATATAATCAACATGCTTTTCTTGTTTTTTTACTTATTTGTTTATGAATATGAATTCTTAAAGGCATATGCATGAGACATAATCTATTAATTAATCTGAATACATTTCTTAATCTCTTTCTTTCAAATACTTTACTCTAACCATATCATGGTCTCATTTTATAATACCTCCGGAGCTAATGAAACTATTTTAGTAAAATTTAACTGTCTCAATTCCCGGGCAATTGCACCAAAAACCCGAGTTCCCTTTGGGTTTCCTTCTTGATCGATGACAACCGCAGCATTGTCATCATATCGTATTATCATACCGTTATCACGTTTGAGTTCTTTACAAGTACGTACAATTACAGCTCTGACCACTTCTGATCTTGCTAGGGGCATATTTGGCACTGCTTCTTTGATCACAGCAACAATAACGTCACCGATATGAGCATATCGACGATTGCTAGCTCCTATGATTCGAATACACATCAATTCTCGAGCCCCGCTGTTATCCGCTACATTCAAAAGGGTCTGAGGTTGAATCATATCATTTTTTTTTTTAATCTATTCTTTCAATGCAAAGGGCGAAGAAAAAAGAAATATTGTTTGTCCAGAAAAAGAAATCAGCACCTGCGATTGTTTTTTTTTTTTAATCCTCAAGACCTATTTCCTTTGATTCTACATTTTTATGCCAAAATAATGAATTGAGTTCGTATAGGCATTTTAGACGATGCTATTGAAATAGCCTTTCTGGCTATATTTTCTGTTACTCCACCCATTTCATAAAGGATTCGACCTGGTTTAACAACAGCTACCCAATATTCAGGGGATCCTTTCCCCGAACCCATACGTGTTTCTGCGGGTCTTACTGTAACCGGTTTGTCTGGAAATATACGTACCCATATTTTTCCACCACGTCGTGCATTTCGTGTCATTGCTCGTCGACCTGCTTCTATTTGTCTAGATGTGATCCAAGCAGGTTCAAGTGCCTGAAGAGCATATTTACCGAAAGAAATATGATTACCTCGATAAGATATTCCCTTCATTCTTCCTCTATGTTGTTTACGGAATCTGGTTCTTTTGGGGTTATAGTTGATGGTTGGTTCTGAATTCCATCTCTACTACAGAACTGGACGTGAGAGTTTCTTCTCATCCAGCTCCTCGCGAATAAGAAAATCTTCAACTTCTATATTATTCGTTTGTATATCTTGTTTTTTTAGATAACTAAACATATTAATATTTCTATTTTAAATTTAAATATTGTATGACTTTTTATTTTTATAATGTTATAACGAATCTTTATTTTGTTTTGTCTTTTATTTTCTTCGATTGACCCAAATTTAGCAATCCAAGAAAATAAAGGTTTCGCAGGCGAATATTTACTCTTTTCATCGCTATTTCAGTTGTAGGGTTAGCTCTTGATTTTTCTTTTCCCAATAGATGAATATGAATGAATTAGTCTCTGGTTTGTTCCGCCATCCCGATCAATGAATCCGTTTTCAATAGATTTGGATTCATAGGTTCCATCGTTCCCATCGCTTCTTATTTAATGGTTAGGTCTGATTTCTACAATGGAGCTCATAATGAAATTTTTTCTTGAGTCAATCTTCTTAGTCTTTATTGGCTCGAAGCTCTTATTTTTTTATTTTATAAACAGATTCATTTAATTATGTACGAATCAGTATTGATGCTTTATTACACTGCCTTTTATGAGATGACTCATAGACCTTACATATTGGATGGAATTCTATATCATTGGTATTTTTCTCTCTCTTTCTTTCACCCTTCCTTTTATCCACATCTTTGTTCTCTATTTCGCTTTAGAACTTAGAATTAGATTGATTTTTCTTTTGTTTATGCAAAAAATATTTCAGTTGCTACAATGATATGACCGATATATCATATCTTGACTGGTTCTTTGGATCCAGATAATGCGAAGTGATGAGTTGGTTATTAGTCCTATAGTTATTAGTTTATACTAAGAGGCTGGTCTTTTTTTTATTTAATCCTAACCCTAAAAAAACCAACGAGTCACACACTAAGCATAGCAATTATATCAAATGGCCAATCGAATTTTTATTCAATCATATAGAATTAAGAATTAGAATCCTTCTTTTTAGTTTTGATTGAACAGAAAAAAAGGAACGAATT